TTGTATTAATTTTATTTAGTATTAGTATTTTTTAAATAATTAAATTTTAAAATAAATTAGTTTAAAATATTAAGGTTTTTTTTTTAAAAAATAGGAATAAAAAAAAGATTTTTTTATTTTTTCCCCTTTTTTATAAATGTGGGGGGTTTTATTTAAAATTGATTAAATTTTTTTAAAAATAGGGTCAAAATTTTGATTTTTTTTTTTTAAATAGAATCTCTTAGATAGGGGGTAAAATTACCCCCAATTTTTGTGCATTTTTTTGCATCCAAAATGCACAAAATTTTTTACCGCTAAAAAAAGTTTTTTTAATGAAATTCAAGTCAATTTAAGTAAAAATGGGTATAAAATTGCTTAAAAAAAACATTTGTAATAAAAATTAACTTTATCACTGATTAGTATATATTTATATATATATATATATTCTAATTAAATTTATATATATAATATATTAATATATAATTTTATACGTATCTTATGTGATATATGATTCTTTCTATTTATATGTATAATATATTAAATAAATCTAATTAAAAAAAAAGAAAAAAGTATTAGTTAATTATAATTTAAATTATTTATAATTAAAGATAATTTATATATAAATAATAATATATTTAAATATAATTAAATATATATATATATATAATTAAGTATATATAAATAATATATATATATTAATATAATAATAATAATTTAAATATTTATATAAAAAAGTTAAATATATTAAATATTTATTTATATATAATAATTATAATAATAAATTGAAAGTAATTAGTTAATAAACTAATTTATATATATATAGAAATATTTTAAATAAATCATTAATATAATTTATATATATGCCAATATAACATTTATATATAAATTAGATTGAATTAATAATTTTTTAATGTAAATATTAAAAAATAATATATTTATTAATTTAAATTTTATATAATTTTAAATAAAAAAAAAAAAAAAAAAAAAAACCTATAATTTAAATATAATTTAAATTATATTTAATTTATTTGTAAATAAAATTAATAAATTTAATTTTATTGAGTTTTTATTTTATATATTAAATATTATTAAAATTAATTATTAAGTTTTTATTTTTATTTTATAAAAAAAAAATATTTAATTTATTAAAAAAATTTTTAAAATAATATTTTATATTTAAATATCAATAATTTTTTTAATAAATTTTTAAAATTTATATGTTGTTTATAATTTATTTTTTTATATATAAAATAAAAAAAATTCTTAATATTTTAAATATAAATTGGGGTTAAAATTTTAGGTCATAGAATTTTAAAAATTTATTGTTTATTTATTAATAATTAATTTTTTAGTAAAAAATTTGTTAAATAATTAATTTTTAAAAAATAAAGTTAACTTAAAAATTGGGGTTAAATTGACTTAATTTTTTAAATATATATAAATGATATTTTTTATAAAATTCTATTTTTATGGGGAGGAATTTTATATATTGTTTACTTGTAATATAATTTTTATAAAAGTTTTATTTTAAAAATAAATATTATTTAAAAAATTAATTTAATTTTAATTTTTATTAATTATTATTTTTATTATAGAATTTTAAAGTCTAATATTTTAAATATAAATTGGGGTTAAAATTTTAGGCCATAGAATTTTAAAAATTTATTGTTTATTTATTAATAATTAATTTTTTAGTAAAAAAATTTGTTAAATAATTAATTTTTAAAAAATAAAGTTAACTTAAAAATTGGGGTTAAATTAACTTAATTTTTTAAATATATATAAATGATATTTTTTATAAAATTCTATTTTTATAGGGAGGAATTTTATATATTGTTTATTTGAAATATGATTTTTAAAAAAGTTTTATTTTAGCTTAAAATATTAGTTAATAATTTTTTTACATGTAAATTTTAGTGTTTAAATTTATTAATTTTAAAAATTAATATATTATTTTTTATTAGCAGTTTATAATTTTTTATATTTAAGAAATTAAGATTAAGAAATTTATTTTAATATTAACAAAATTTGTGCCAGCAGTTGCGGTTATACAAATAATGTAATTAATATTTATTGATTAATAATTAATTGTTATTAATTTTAAATAAAAATTAAATTTATTAAGTGAAATTTTAAATTTAATTTAATTTATAAGAAATATTATGAAGTTATTAAATTTTTATTTAAACTAGGATTAGATACCCTATTATTTAAAATGTAAATTTTAATGTTTAATTAGTATTAGTTATTTTCTTGAAAATTAAAAAATTTGGCGGTATTTTAGTCTTTTCAGAGGAACCTGTTCTATAATCGATATTCCACGATTAATTGTACTTATTTTAAAGTTTATATATCGTCGTAGTTTGAATATTTTATAAGAATTTTAATATTCAAAATTTATAATTATAAATTAAATCAGATCAAGGTATAGCTTATATTTAAGAAGAAATGGGTTACAATAAATAAATTTAAATGGATTTAAATTTTAAAATTTTTAATGAAGGTGGATTTGAAAGTAATATAATTAATTTAAATTATATGATTTAAGCTCTAAAATATGTACATATCGCCCGTCGCTTTCATATAAAATGAAATAAGTCGTAACAAAGTAGATGTACTGGAAAGTGTATCTAGAATTACAAATTAGAGCTTGATTAAAGCATTTTATTTACATTAAAAAGTTAATTGTTAAATTCAATTTAATTTGAATTAAATTAATTATTTATATATTTATTAAATAAAATATTATTTATTTTTATTATTAAAAAAGAAAAAATTAATTTAAATTATAGTTAAAAGTATTGTGAAAGAAATTTGAAATAATTGAAAAGTTAAATTTTTAAAAGAATAATTTAATTTTAGTACCTTGTGTATCAGGGTTTATTAAAAATTTTTTATATAATTTAAATTTCTCGATTTTAAAAGAGTTAAATATTTATTTTTTTTAATGTTAAATAATTATTATAAATAAATATTTAGTAATGAAACGTTATTCGTTTTTAAATATATCTAGTTTCTTAAGAAATAAATTTAATTTATTTATTAATAAAAATAATTTTTATTTAAAAATTTTATTTTATTAATATTAAATATTTTAAGGGATAAGCTTTAAAATAAATTTATATAATATTTAAATTTATAAATTAATAGTAGGATTAAAAATTTCTTTCATTAATAATTTGTTATAATTAATTTTTTATTTATATTTTTTATATAATATTTATATTTTTTATTAAGATTATTTAATAAATTTTATTTTAAATGTAATAATGATAAAATTAGTATAATTTATTGTATAATTTTTTAATTATATAAGGTTAAATTAAGGAATTCGGCAAAATAATTTTTCGCCTGTTTAATAAAAACATGTCTTTTTGATTATAATTTAAAGTCTAACCTGCCCAATGAAAATTAAATGGCCGCGGTATTTTGACCGTGCAAAGGTAGCATAATCATTAGTTTTTTAATTAAAAGCTGGAATGAATGGTTGGACGAGAAAATTACTGTCTCAATTTAATTTTATTAGAATTTTATTTTTAAGTTAAAAAGCTTAAATAAATTTAAAAGACGAGAAGACCCTATAGAGTTTAATATTATATAAAATTTTAATTTTTATAAATTTTTTAATTTTTTATAATATTTTATTGGGGTGATAAATAAATTTATAAAACTTTATTTTATTTTTAACATAAATTAATGATTTATTGATCCATTATTAATGATTATAAGATTAAATTACCTTAGGGATAACAGCGTAATTTTTTTAGAGAGTTCAAATCGAAAAAAAAGATTGCGACCTCGATGTTGGATTAAAGTAAATTTTTGGTGTAGAAGCTAAAATATTAAGTCTGTTCGACTTTTAAAACTTTACATGATCTGAGTTTAAACCGGCGTGAGCCAGGTTGGTTTCTATCTTTAAATAAATAAAATATTTTAGTACGAAAGGACCAAATATTTATAATAATTATTTTTTTTTGAATATTAATGTTATTTTGGCAGATTAGTGCATTAAATTTAGAATTTAATTATGTAATATTTTACAAATAATACTTGTTTTTTTATGATTTTATTTTAATATTTTTAAGAAGATTATTATTAGTTATTTGTGTATTAATTAGAGTTGCTTTTTTAACTTTATTAGAACGTAAAGTTTTAGGTTATATTCAAATTCGTAAAGGTCCTAATAAGGTTGGATTTTTAGGTATTCCTCAACCTTTTAGAGATGCTATTAAATTATTTACTAAAGAATCAATTATTCCTTTAATATCAAATTTTAATATATATTATATATCTCCTATTTTTAATTTATTTTTATCATTAATTTTATGGATATGTATGCCTTTTTTTAGAATTTTTTTAAATTTTAATTTAGGTATTTTATTTTTTTTATGTGTATCTAGTTTAAGTGTTTATACTATTATAATTTCTGGTTGATCATCAAATTCTAATTATTCATTATTAGGAGGAATGCGATCGGTTGCTCAAACAATTTCTTATGAAGTTAGATTATCATTAATTTTATTATGTTTTTTATTTATAATTTTAAATTTAAATATTAGTATATTTATTATTTATCAAAAATATATTTGATTATTATATTTATGTTTTCCGTTATGTTTGATTTGGTTTGTTTCTAGATTAGCTGAAACTAATCGAACTCCTTTTGATTTTGCCGAAGGAGAATCTGAATTAGTATCAGGTTTTAATGTTGAATATAGAAGAGGAGGATTTGCATTAATTTTTTTAGCTGAATATTCAAGAATTTTATTTATAAGAATATTATGTTGTATTTTATTTTTGGGTGCAGATGTTTATTCTTTTATATTTTTTATTAAATTAGGATTTATATCTTTTTTATGAATTTGAGTTCGTGGAACTTTACCTCGTTTTCGTTATGATAAATTAATATATTTAGCTTGAAAAAGGTTTTTACCTGTTTCTTTAAATTATTTATTTTTTTTTATAGGTTTAAAATTATTATATTTTACCTTTATTTTATAGTTAACTAAATTTAGTATTAAGTTAATAAGTAAAAATTACTTATCTTATATTTTCAAAATATATGCTTATTCAAGCTCATTAACTAATTATTAAATATAATAGAATCTCAAATTAAATTTATTATTGGATTAATTATATAAATAATAAAATATATAATTGTTAAAATTTGTCCAATTAAAATATATGGGTCTTCTACAGGACGAGCTCCAATTCATGTTAATAAAATTACAATTGATACTAATAATCAAAATATAATTTTTCTTAATGGATAAAATATATTTGATTGTATTTTTTTATTATTAATAAATGGTAAAAATAATAAAATTGCAATTGATATTACTAATGCGATTACACCTCCTAATTTATTAGGAATTGATCGTAAAATTGCGTATGCAAATAAAAAATATCATTCTGGTTGAATATGTACAGGTGTTACTAAAGGATTTGCTGGAATAAAATTATCTGGATCTCCTAATATATAGGGATTAATTAGAGTTAATATAATTAATATTATTAATATTATAATAAATCCAAAAATATCTTTAAATCTAAAATAAGGATGAAATGGAATTTTGTCAATATTACTATTTGTTCCTAAAGGATTATTTGATCCTGTTTGATGTAAGAATAATAAGTGAATTATTACTAAGGCTGCAATAACAAAAGGTAATAAAAAATGTAATGTAAAAAAACGTGTTAAAGTTGCATTATCAACTGCAAATCCCCCTCATAATCATTGAACAATATTTATTCCTAAATAAGGAATTGCTGATAATAAGTTAGTAATTACAGTAGCACCTCAAAAAGACATTTGTCCTCAAGGTAAAACATATCCTAAAAAAGCTGTAGCTATTACTGCAAATAAAATAATAACTCCTATAATTCAAGTTATTTTTATATTATATGATCCATAATATATTCCTCGCCCAATATGTAAATAGATACAAATAAAAAAAAATGAGGCTCCATTAGCATGTAAAGTTCGAATTAGTCACCCATAATTAACATCTCGACAAATATGAATTACTCTATTAAATGCTATATTAATATCAGCAGTATAATGTATTGCTAAAAATAATCCTGTAATAATTTGGATTATTAAACATAATCCTAATAAAGATCCAAAATTTCATCAAGCAGAAATATTTGAAGGTGATGGAAGGTCAATTAATGATCTATTAATAATATCTAAAGGTGTTTTAAATCGTATAGGTGTTTTCATTAAAATTTTTGTCGTAATGGACCAGATTTAAAATCAGTAATTTTGACTACTGCAATTAATGTAATTAATAAATAAATAATTATTAAAAATATAATTATATTAGAAGGTTTATTATAAAATTTTCTTATTATTAAATAATTAATATTTGAATTTATATTTATATTAAAATTTTGTATAAATATTATATTATTATCTATATTAATATATATAATTATTAGGCATATTATTATTAATATTAAAAATAAGAACAATTTTATATTAAATTTAAATTTTTCATTTGAAGCAATTCTAGTTATATAAATAAATAATACTAATATACCTCCAATTATAATTAAAAATAAAATATAAGAAAATCAATAATTAAAATTTAAAAATCCGGTAATTAAAGAAATTACAATAGTTTGAATTATTAAAGTTATTCCTATTGATAATGGATGAATTATGAATATAAAATTAATTGATAAAATAATATTTAAAAATAATAAAATTATAATACAGAAGATAGTTTATAAAAAATTTTAATTTTGGAGATTAAAGATAAGATATTTATCTTTCTTCTGAAGTTTTAAAAGATTAATCTTATTTTTGATTTACAAGACCAATATTTTATTTAAATTATTAAAACTAATGTTAATATTATTTTCAATTTTTATATATTTTTCTGGTTTATTAGTATTTTGTTTAAAACGTAAACATTTATTATTAATATTATTAAGTTTAGAATTTATTATTCTTTCTCTTTATTTTAATTTATTTATTTATTTAAGATATTATAATAATGAATATTATTTTTCTATAATTTTTATTAGAATAAGAGTTTGTGAAGGAGCTTTAGGTTTATCATTATTGGTTTCTTTAATTCGAACTCATGGAAATGATTATTTTCAAAGATTTAATGTCTTATGATAAAATTTTTGATATTGATATTATTTATGATTCCATTAAGTTTTAAAAAAAAAATATTTTGATTAAATCAATATTTTTATTTTTTTATTTTTATTATATTTATATTTATATTTAGTTTTAATTATTTATTTATAAATATTAGTTATTTTTTTGGTTTTGATTTATTGTCTTATATTATAATTTTATTGACATTTTGGATTTGTTCATTAATATTAATAGCAAGATCAATAATTTATAAAAAAAATTATTATTATAATTTATTTATATTTATAATTTTAATATTAATAATTTCTTTATATTGTACTTTTTCTTCAATAAATTTATTTGTTTTTTATTTATTTTTTGAAATAAGATTAATTCCTACATTAATTTTAATTGTAGGATGAGGGTATCAACCTGAGCGTATTCAGGCTGGTGTTTATTTATTATTTTATACAATATTAGCATCATTACCTATAATAATTTCTATTTTTTATTATTATAGAAATTATAATAGTTTAGATTTTTATTTTTTAAATGATTGTAATTATTTAATAATATATTTAGGAATAAATATAGTATTTTTTGTTAAAATACCTATATATTTTGTTCATTTATGATTACCTAAAGCCCATGTTGAAGCACCTGTTTCTGGTTCTATAATTTTAGCGGGTATTATATTAAAATTAGGTGGTTATGGTTTAATACGAGTAATGAAAATATTTATTTCATTAAGTTTAAAAATTAATTATTTATTTATTATTATTTCTTTAATTGGTGGTATTTATATTTCTTTAATTTGTTTACGTCAAATAGATATTAAATCATTAATTGCTTATTCTTCTGTTTCTCATATGGGCTTAGTATTATCTGGTATTATAACTATAAATTATTATGGTATATGAGGTTCTTTTTTAATAATAATTGCTCATGGTTTATGTTCTTCTGGTTTATTTTGTTTAGCTAATATAAATTATGAACGTTTATCTAGTCGTAGGTTATATTTAAATAAGGGATTAATTAATTTAATACCTTCTTTAAGATTATGATGATTTTTATTTAGAGCTTGTAATATATCTGCTCCTCCATCTTTAAATTTAATAGGAGAAATTATATTAATTAATAGTTTAATAAGATGGAGAGTTTTATGTATAATTAGTTTATGTTTTTTATTGTTTTTTAGAGCAGTATATTCACTTTATTTATATTCTTATACTCAGCATGGTAAATTGTATTCAGGAATTTTTAGTTTTAGAATAGGTTATTTGCGTGAATATTTATTATTATTTTTACATTGATTTCCTTTAAATTTTTTAATTTTAAAAAGAGAATATTTTATTTTATGAGTTTATTTAAGTAGTTTATAAAAAATATTGATTTGTGATATCAAAGAAATAATAATTTATCTTAAATAATTTTATCTATTTGCATTATTTATAGTAGATTATTTTTTATTTTAAGTATTATATTTTTTTTTTTAAGTGTAAATTTTATGATTTTAGATTATAGACTTATATTAGAATTTGAAATATTTACTTTAAATTCTTGTTCAATTATAATAACTTTATTATTAGATTGGATATCTTTATTATTTATAAGATTTGTATTATTTATTTCTTCTATAGTAGTTTTTTATAGAAAAGAGTATATATTCGGAGATTTAAATATTAATCGATTTATTATATTAGTATCTATATTTGTTTTATCAATAATATTATTAATTATTAGTCCTAATTTAATTAGAATTTTATTAGGTTGAGATGGATTAGGATTAGTTTCTTATTGTTTAGTAATTTATTATCAAAATATTAAATCTTATAATGCTGGGATATTAACAGCTTTAACTAATCGATTAGGTGATGTGACTTTATTAATTGCTATTAGATGAATAGTTAATTATGGTAGATGAAATTATATTTATTATTTAGATTTTATAAAACATGATTTTACAATAATAATAATTAGATATTTAGTTATTTTTGCGGCTTTTACTAAAAGAGCTCAAATTCCTTTTTCTTCATGATTACCTGCAGCTATAGCTGCACCAACTCCTGTTTCTTCTTTAGTTCATTCTTCTACTTTAGTAACGGCTGGTGTTTATTTATTAATTCGTTTTAATTTTTCTTTTAATTATTCTATAATAATATTAATATTGTTTTTATCTAGAATAACAATATTTATGGCTGGTTTAGGAGCTAATTTTGAATTTGATTTAAAAAAAATTATTGCTTTATCTACTTTAAGACAATTAGGTTTAATAATAAGAATTTTATTTTTAAATGAATATAAATTAGCTTTTTTTCATCTTTTAACTCATGCTTTATTTAAAGCTTTATTATTTATATGTGCTGGTTGTATTATTCATAATTTAAATAATTGTCAAGATATTCGTTTTATAGGTTCATTAGTTAAACAAATACCTTTAACTTGTAGATTTTTTAATATTTCAAATTTATCTTTATGTGGAATTCCTTTTTTATCTGGGTTTTATTCTAAAGATTTAATTTTAGAAATTATTTCTATAAATTATTTAAATTTGTATATTTATATTATTTTTTTTATTTCTACAGGTTTAACAGCTTGTTATACTGTTCGATTAATTTATTATAGATTAATAGGAAATTTTAATTATTTATCTTTGAATATAATTAATGATGAAAGAAAAATTATATTAAAAGGAATATCGGGTTTAATTTTTTTAGTAATTATAGGAGGAAGTTTATTAATATGATTAATATTTCCTACTCCTTATTTTATTTGTTTATCTTTTTTAATAAAAATAATAACTTTAATTGTTATTTTCATTGGTGTATGATTAGGTTACGAATTTTCAAATTTTAATTTAAATTATAATTTAAAAAGTTTAATAATATATAAAATTTCAATATTTTGTTCTAATATATGAAATATACCTTTTATTTCTACTTTTGGTATAAATTATTATCCTATTTTTTTAGGTAAGTTATATTATCAATTTTTTGATCAAGGTTGATTTGAATATTTTGGTAGACAAAATATTTATTTTAATTTAAAAAAAAAATCAAAATTTTTTCAATTTTTATTTAATAATAATTTAAAAATTTATTTAATTTTATTAGTTTTATGAATTTTAATTTTAATTTTTAATTTAATTTATTTAAATAGCTTATTTAGAGCATGATATTGAAGCTATCAAGGAAATATTATTTATTTTTAAATATTTATAAAAAAAAATATTTTTAATTTTACAATGAAAATGTAAAGTTTTTTTTAAACTATATAAATAGAAATAATAATGGAATTTCACCACTAAAAATTTAAGTTAGAAGCTTAATTTTGATTAACTTATTTCTTTAATTGGAGAATAATCTCAATAATATTATTAACAGTAATATACCTCTTTTTGGTTTCAATTAAAAATAAGGATGAATTCATCAAAATTTTAGGTCGAAACTAAATACAATATTTTGTTTCTTATTTTAAGATAAATTGAATAATCAATACTTTTTAAATGCAAATTAAATGTTATTTTTAACTATTATCCTAGTTTACTCAGTTTAATGCCCCTTGATTTCATTCATGATATAATCCTATTAATAAAATAGTGAAAAAAAATAATCTGATATATAAATATATCATAATATTTGTAATTTTTAAGGTTAAAATTAAAGGGATTAATAAAGTAATTTCTACATCAAAAATTAAAAAAATTACTGCAATTAAGAAAAATTGAATTGAAAAAGGTATACGTGCTGATCTTTTAGGATCAAATCCACATTCAAATGGGGAACTTTTTTCACGATCTATAAAAGATTTTTTTGATAAAATTGATGCTGCTATTATTATAATTATAGCTAAAATAAAAATACAAATTGAAATTGTGAAAATTGCAAAAATTATTTATACTAATTTATTTAGATTTTTTGATTGGAAGTCAAATATAATTTATTATATTATATAAATATCTACCTCATCAATAAATTGAAATATATAAAAATAATCAAACTACATCAACAAAATGTCAATATCAAGCTGCAGCTTCAAATCCAAAATGGTGAATTGATGAAAAATGATTATTTAAATGTCGAAAATAACAAATTGCTAAAAATGTTGTTCCAATAATAACATGTAACCCATGAAATCCTGTTGCTATAAAAAATGAGGATCCATAAATAGCATCAGAAATTGTAAATGATGCTTCTATATATTCATAAGCTTGTAAAATTGTAAAATAAATCCCTAGAATTACTGTTNATAATAATCCTTGTTTAGCTTGATTAAAATTATTTTCTATTAATCTATGATGGGCTCATGTTACTGTTAGTCCTGAAGTTAATAAAATTAATGTATTTAATAAAGGGATTTGAATAGGATTAAATGTTAAAATTCCTTTTGGCGGTCATATTATCCCAATTTCAATAGATGGGGATAATCTTCTATGAAAAAATCCTCAAAAAAATCTTAAAAAAAAAAAAATTTCTGAAGTAATAAATAAAATTATTCCTCATCGTAATCCAATTGTTACATTATATGTATGTAATCCTTGAAAAGTTCCTTCTCGTGAAATATCTCGTCATCATTGATATATAATTAATAAAGTAATCGTTATCCCTAATAAAAATAAATTATTATTAAAAAAGTGAAATCATTTAATTATTCCAATTATTGTAATTATTGCTCTTAATGCACCTATTAAAGGCCAAGGACTAACATCTACTAAATGAAATGGGTGATTTTTATTTATTGACATTAATTTACTTCTCTAGAATATAAAGTTCTTAAAATAGCAAAAACGTATGATTGAATAATTGCAACTGCTGATTCTAATAATAATAATAATAATTGAATAATAATTAAAATATTAATTATTATTAAAGATATTATAGGTCCAGTATTTCCTAATAATGTTATTAATAAATGTCCGGCAATTATATTAGCTGCTAATCGTACTGCTAATGTTCCTGGGCGGATAATATTTCTAATAGTTTCAATACATACTATAAATGGTATTAAAATAGCAGGTGTTCCTTGTGGAACTAAGTGTGCTAATATATGAGTAGTATTGTTAATTCAACCATAAATTATAAAACTTAATCATAATGGTAAAGCTAAAGCTAATGTTAAAATTAAATGTCTTGTTCTAGTAAAAATATAAGGGAATAAGCCTAAAAAATTATTAAATAAAATAATAGAAAATAATGAAATAAAAATTAATGTTCTACCTTTAATTTTATTTCCTAATAATACTTTAAATTCTTTATGAAGAATTATAGAAATTTTAATTCATAAAAAATTTATTCGAGAAGGAATAAGTCAAAATATTGAAGGAATAAATATCAATCCTAAAAATGTTCTTATTCAATTAATAGATAAATTAAATCTTGTTGATGGATCAAAAGATGAGAATAAATTTGTTATCATTTTCAATTTAATTTAAAATTATTTTTATTAAAATTTTTTTTAATGATATTATATTTAAAAGAAAAATAATTTACAGAATTAAATATAAAAAAAATTATTGTAAATATTAAAAATAGAAAAATTCAATTTATTGGTGCTATTTGAGGAATTAAAAAATATTAATTATTTAATAATTTTAACTTGACAAGTTAATGTTATTTTTTAACTAATTTTTTATCATTAGGAATAGGTGTTATTCTATTATAAAATGGTTTAAGAGACCAGTACTTACTTTCAGTCACCTAATGAATTTATTTTATAAATTCATTTAATGAAAAAATTTGAAGAAATTCTTTCCAAAACAATAGGTATAAATCTATGATTAGCTCCACAAATTTCTGAACATTGCCCAAAAAATAATCCTGCCCGATTTATAAAAAAGTTAATTTGATTAAGACGTCCAGGTGTTGCATCAATTTTTACTCTTAATGATGGAATTGTTCATGAATGAAGTACATCTGCTGCTGTCACTATTATACGAATTTGAGAATTATAAGGTAAAATAATTCGATTATCAACATCTAATAAACGAAAATTATTTAATTTTATTTCATTAATAGGAATTATGTAAGAGTCAAATTCGATAGATTTAAAATCTGTATATTCATAAGATCAATATCATTGATGTCCAATTGATTTAATTGATACTATAGGTTTATTAATTTCATCAAGCAAATATAATAAATTTAAAGATGGTAATGCAATAAAAATTAATGTGATAGCTGGTAAAATTGTTCAAATTAGTTCAATTATTTGCCCTTCTAATAAGAATCGATAATTTAATTTATTAAAAAATAATCTTATTATTAAATAACCTACTAAAATTGTAATTATTAATAAAATTATTAAAGTATGATCATGAAAATAAATTAATTGTTCTATTAATGGGGAAGCTCTATCTTGAGTAGAAATTGAATATCATGTCGCTATTTCTAAAAAAAGTTTAAGCTTTATATGTGGGGCTTAATTCCACCGCACTAATCTGCCATATTAGAAGTCTAAAGATAATATAGGTAATTCTGAATATCTATGTTCAGCTGGAGGTATTAATTGAAATCATTCAATTGATGAATTTATTTGTATTGAAGAAATTCTTTTTCGTATAGAAATAAATCTTTCTCATAAAATAAATAAAAAAATAAAAATTGCAATTAAAGAAATTATTGATCCAATGGAAGAAACAATATTTCAGGAAGTATATGCATCTGGATAATCTGAATAACGTCGAGGTATTCCTCTTAATCCTAAAAAATGTTGAGGAAAAAATGTTAAATTTACACCAATGAATATAGTTAAAAACTGAATTTTTAAATATTTATTATTTAAAGTTAATCCTGTAAATAAGGGGAATCATTGAATGAATCCTGCTATAATAGCAAATACAGCTCCTATTGATAAAACATAATGGAAATGAGCAACTACATAATAAGTATCATGTAAAATGATATCAATTGATGAATTTGCTAAAATAACTCCAGTTAATCCTCCTACTGTAAATAGAAATACAAATCCTAAGGCTCATAATATAGCTGGTGAGTAATTAATTTGAGTTCCATGTAATGTAGCTAATCATCTAAAAATTTTAATTCCAGTAGGGACTGCAATAATTATAGTTGCTGAAGTAAAATAAGCTCGAGTATCAACATCTATTCCTACTGTAAATATATGATGAGCTCAAACTACAAATCCTAGTAAACCAATTGCTATTATAGCATAAATTATTCCTAATGTTCCAAATGTTTCCTTTTTTCCTCTTTCTTGTCTAATAATATGTGAAATTATTCCAAATCCTGGTAAAATTAAAATGTAAACTTCAGGATGACCAAAAAATCAAAATAAATGTTGATAAAGAATAGGGTCTCCTCCTCCTGCGGGATCAAAAAAGGATGTATTTAAATTACGATCTGTTAATAATATAGTAATAGCTCCCGCTAAAACTGGAAGTGATAATAGTAATAATAAAGCTGTAATTGCAACTGCTCAAACAAATAAAGGTATTCGATCAAAAGTTATTCCAGCTGATCGTATATTAATAACAGTTGTAATGAAATTTACAGCTCCTAAAATTGAAGAAATTCCAGCTAAATGAAGACTAAAAATAGCTAAATCTACAGAAGCTCCTCCATGAGCAATATTTGAAGATAAAGGTGGATATACAGTTCATCCAGTTCCAGCTCCCTTTTCTACTATTCTTCTTATTAATAGTAAAGATAAGGAGGGTGGTAATAATCAAAATCTTATATTGTTTATTCGAGGGAATGCTATATCAGGAGCCCCTAATATTAATGGAACTAATCAATTTCCAAAACCTCCAATTATGATGGGTATAACTATAAAAAAAATTATGATAAATGCATGGGCTGTTACAATTACATTATAAATTTGGTCATCTCCAATTAATGTTCCAGGATTTCCTAGTTCTGCACGAATTAAAATTCTTAAAGAAGTTCCTACTATTCCTGCTCATGCTCCAAAAATAAAATATAGAGTTCCAATATCTTTGTGGTTTGTCGAAAATAATCATTTATTCAAAATAAAGTAAAATGGCTGAGATTAGGCGATAAATTGTAAATTTATTTACGAAAGTAATTTCTTTTACTAAGTCTTATATTCAATAATGATTTTAAATTGCAAATTTAAAGGAGGAGGAATCCTAAGGCTTAAAGATGGATCTTTATTAGCAGTTTTGAAGACTACAAGTTTATTTAACTTAAATCCTTAATAAAAATTAAAGAAAAAAGTTACTAGTAATAATCCTATTAATGATAAAAAATTTAATAATATTAAATTTCAATTATAGTATTTTCTTGAATAATTATAATTAATTTCATTTATATTAATTATTAATGTAGAAAAAGTAATACGTATATAAAAATATAAAGTAAATAAAGTTATAATTACTATAATTGTAGTAATTATAATTATATTATTTTCAATTAATAATTGGATAGTTAATCATTTAGGTAAAAATCCTAAAAATGGGGGTAATCCTCCTAATGATAAAAAATTTATAATAAAGAATATTTTTAATATATTATTATTATTTAATATTGTAAAAATTTGTTTTATATAAAATAAATTGAATTTTTTAAAAATTATAATAATATTAATAGAAATAATTGAATATGTAATAAAATAAATTATTCAAATAGTTTCTATAAATATTATAGATCTAATTATTCATCCAATATGGTTAATTGATGAATAAGCTAAAATTTTTCGTATTCTAGTTTGGTTAATGCCTAAAATACCTCTAATTATTATAGAAAAAATAATAATAATAGAAAAAAATATTGTTATATTATTATACATGATTAAAATTATTGGGGCAATTTTTTGTCATGTTAATAATAGTAAACAATTATTTCAATTTAAACCTTCTATTACTTCTGGAAATCAAAAATGAAATGGGGCTGCTCCCATTTTAGTGAATATAGATGAATTAAAAATTATATTTAAATTATTTTCTCAATTTTCTAAAATATTAGAAGATAAAATAATAATAGAAAATAATATAATTGTTGATGCTATTGCTTGTGTAATAAAATATTTTAATGCAGATTCATTATTTAATATATTTTTTGAATTTGTAAATAATGGAATAATTGATAATAAATTAATTTCTAATCCTATTCATATTCCTATTCATGAATAGGATGAAATAGTAATTAAAGTTCCAATTATTATTGAAATTAAAAATATTAATTTATATAAATAAAAAATTAAAAAGAAAAGGATTATTACCTTTATATAAGGGGTATGAACCCTTTAGCTTAATTAGCTTATCTTTTTATATTTTAGTATATGATGTATAAAAGTTTTTGATACTTTAGGAAATAGTTTAATTCTATTAAATATAATGAAGGTAATTTTTTTTACATACTTTATTCTATCAAAATAATTCTTTCATCAGACGCTTCATTCTATATTTATTTGTAAAAAGCATTTTATTGGATTAAGTTTAAAATTATTAAATATATTTTT